ACAAATCACTACTATTTAGTATGATAGAGTCCCCCATCCGCCGTGAACCTGAAATGAGTGTGAACTGGTACTTTCAGTTCAGCAACAGCCGGAGAAGCATAACTTCTCCTTCCGGGTAAAAGGCCACGACAAAGACCAAGACCACCTATAACATATACCATGATCTTCATCTAGCAAGAGAGGCTGGAAAAAATTCCTCTTGCTAGTAGTACCCTGTCTGTCTGTGCTTGTTTACTTTCCTTGTCTTGTCCGGACATTGCCGGTTCCGAGGGTTAGGTTCAAGGGTCAGTCTTAAGAGTGATTTCATACCTCAATAGGTGTTCGAGTGGCTTTCCGCTCCTCTTCATTCATCGTGGGACCTATTGAACCTCGTCAACTCGTTCAAGCGGCTTTATAGCGGCTTGATTATAAGGACAGCCCTTTCCCTAAGACATGTGATGCCATGAAACTCTCTTCACGTCTATAAGGAAAGGCTTTGATCTCTCTCTTTCCATCTTGACTTTGATCCCTTCTCCATGAGAGAAGGTGGGAAAGAAGACATAATCTCAGGAGATCACTCATCTCGGGACTATGAATCTATCTTGATGCCCAAAGTCTTATGGCCGACGGATGTGGATTTGATCATCAAAACCAACAGGAAAGTCTTATGATGATCCCTTGCTCTAGGTTTCCCTAGAAGCAAACCAAAGGAACTCCGTACCGGCCTTCTAAAGTAAGAGGATGAGTTAACTTACTGTCCCCAAGGGTATTGGCCATCTAGGACGGACCTTTATTTGCAACCTCAGTGTAAAGACGCCAGAGCAATCCAAATCGGATTAACTCAGGGTCTTCACTCGACACTGGAAGGTGAAGAGTGAAGACAGGTGCATCGAAGAACTCCTTAAGGAGTACAAACGGCAGAAGTGCTTGAGTATAATACCATTTAACGTACTGGAGCTAATTGGCTGTCCATGAACGTAAAAGGGTGACCTCAGTGAGATAGGCCATAGACTCAGACTTTAAAATCGAGTCTGGCGGGACCACTAGGTCTTTGGGCTTATAGGCCCGTCTTAATAAGCTTATTAAGTGACCCTTCAGATAAGGACTAAGAGGGTTACCCCTTCCTAGCCACAAAGAAAATGGTAAGCAAGACTTAAACCAAACACTCCTCAAACGTTGATCCAAGACCTCCCATGAAGATTCTAACCTGGAATTGTAGAGGAACCGGTAGATTCACGTTTAGTCGACATGCAAGAGAAATGAAAGAGGATATATACATGTTGAAAATATATAAATAAGTAGGAGAGAATCTAAAATGAATTGGGCTTTAGCAAGAATTTGATACTTTCAAGCTCCAGCTTAGAGGCATCCTCTGTAGCGAAGACTGAGTGATTGATCTCCTTATAGCTAAGTGAGATCGTCCCCCACCAAAGCAGTTGACGTTCTCAGAAACTCCCCCGCTAGGTAAGCTTCAATCTGTTCACTGAAGGCCCAAAGATCATCTGCTCGCTCGCCTCATCTACCTGCCATTTAAGACAAAATTCACAAGGACCCCGCGGTGAGAAAGCGTTCATCCAAAATCTCTTCGACAAGTCATTTAGCGTCTGTCTTCAATCCCGGTCGGAGACTGACCCCGTACGGAGCTGCTTTGTCCTCATAGAAAGGCTTCACCATATTCACATGGAGTTGAATCTTCCACCAAGGATCCATTTGATAAGCCAATTCCTTTCACAGCCCCAGGCGTCTATCTCTTCCCCTTAACAATTTCCGGTCCGCTGACAGTAACTTCACCATGACTTTATCTCCCACTTGGAATTCACGTGACCTTCTAGCCTGATCAGCAATGTCTTTCACTCTTTCATCTATCGTTGCTCGCATATCAATTGCATCGGAGTAGTTTTTAGCTCGCAAGAGGGTCCTCTTGGCAATCTTAATGTCTCCATGGAGAGTGCAAAGCTCTGTCTTTCTTCAAGACTTAGCATTTGTATGGAGAGAGCACTTTCATTTTCAAATATTTCATGAGAATCTATATGGGCCTCTTCACCTGGCCCCACAACTGGAGTTATGAGAATATCATCAGAACAGCCTATCTCCACCATGGGAACCTGCTGCCCTGGAAGATGCCCAGAATCGCATTTATCCCAGTTAATCCAAGAGAGGGAACCTCTTAGAAAATGAATCCGAAGGGCCTAGAAAGGGCTTCTTTTTGACGTGAATCAGATATGGGATCCTAGGAAAGAAGACAAACAACTGACATACTTAAGATAGGAATCGGATTCATGGGTAGAAGGGAGCTGTTAGAGAATACAAGGAATCGAATGCGCGGTTGGAGGAAATGGGCTTAGCCCGATTTAAGCCGACAAGTACATAACATAGGAGCAAGTTGGGCTTTGGGATAAACCCTGTTTGGAAGAATGCCCTCTGCAGATGAGGAATTGGACAAAAGTGTTAAACCACTCCGTTCTCACTAACTCCCTTAAGAGGAAGGATATTGCAAAGAGGCGGTAATGCTAATTCAATCAATTCCATAAAGAAGCAGCCATACCTTATCTCTTTCTCAACCTGCTAGCTCTCGAAGGCTTTGAATAAGCTAATAACAGAATTTCATAGATAACGGAGACTCTTTCTTTTCTGAGGAACTTTGGAAGTCACTCTTAAGACTAAAAGGAGAGGCCTAGAAGCTAACATCGGGAGAGGAACGAATCTCCGTAGCTCAATAGCAAGCAAGCCACCCTGGTTCCAAGCCAGGAATGCCATCGGGGGCAGGTAAAGTCAGGCAAGGTTTGAAGACGCTCGACCAACGGGAGCGGTAGTTAAGCAAGCCGGCCTAGCTAGTAAGCTTTCGGAATGGTAGGAATTGCAATAGAAGTAGGCTTAGTGTTGATATCCCCTGGCGCATAAGATAGACCCGATCGGTACTCCATCTAGAGAAGAGAAACTACTAGGCCAGCCTAAGTCAGGGAAAGGGAAGCGGCAAAAGTAGGGCGTCGTTCCTTAGAGGTTACATTCCATAGTGAGGAGGGGAAATGTTGCTACTACGTTCCGAGGGTTAGGTTCAAGGGTCAGTCGAGTGATTTCATACCTCAATAGGTGGTCGAGCTGCTTCGCAGCCTCTCCTTGAAGTCTTTTGCGAACTCCGTACCTCGTACGGTGTTAAGCTTCGCAGCCTCTCAAGGAAGTCTTTTGCGCTGCTTCGCAGCCTCTCCCTAAGGTCTTTTGCGTGATTTCATACCTCTCACGTTGTTCGCTTCGCTCCTTTTAATAAAATTGAATAATGAATAATAAGAAGGTAAGCATCAAAGCCCAGAAAACCCAACCTATACAAAGAGCTCTTTTCAGCCCCTACTCCTCCACCAGAGAATTCCGGTGTGGGGCTCATTCCGGGTGCGCAAAGCGAAGGGGAAAGCCCAGACCCGAATCACAATGCTTCGGAGGCAGGTAAAAAGAAACTTTTTTCGGTACTAGAACGGCATCTTCGCAGATACTGTGCTTCCCAAGCGGTCGCGCATAAGTTTCCTTCTTTGAAAGATCGAAAGAAAGCTTTATTATCTCTAAGCGATGGGACTTGCGTACCCCGAGAAGCATATTCCGCAGGACAGGAAAGACAAGTATGGTAGAGAAGCAGTTTTCCCCCTCTAAATGAAGAACCTGCGAATAGTACTTTAGGCTTACACTTCATCTCAACAGGTAAGGGCCCACGTGTGGAGAGTTTCTTTAACCAGTGGTATCCAGTATGACTTCTTTCAGGTTCTATCCAATCCAATATCACCTGAAAAAAAGGTAAAGTTCTAGTTTCGAGGTTAGGTTTGCCAGGCAGACAGGCGAAGTCAGCAGGGGGTTCCAACTCATAAATAAAGTATTAAGTTTAAGTTCCACAATTTGAAGAGCTTGTATCTTCTCGGCCCTGGCTCTTTCCTTCCTTGCGCTTGGAGTCGGGGGTCCTGTTGCAGTCTTTTTCGCTGCAAGTTTTTTTTACATCCCTTAAGCTAGTCCTAAAAGAAAAGGCAGTCCTTTTTGGAATCTCTTCTTCCGGCCAGTTTCCTTCCAATGATAAGGGTTTCGGGCAGTTGAAGTGTTAAGGTCTTCCACTGGAGTTCCATTGTCAGTTGGAGTTCTAACAGTAGGAGCGCCAAGGTGAGCCCTTGCAGCCATTGAGATCTATCTAGTGGAAATGCCAGTTTCCAGCTATCCGGTTAAAGTCTTTCGTTCTGCCAGCGAGCCAGTGCTTGCAGCCTGTGGGTTAGACTGCCCTAAAGCGAGTAGGAGTTTACTCACATGCAGTTGGAAAGTTTGAAGGCAGAGCAGGAGTATTCATTTCAAATGGGCTTTGATAGATCTTTGAAATTTGAAAGATGCTCAGTCCACTCTCTTTTCGATCCAGTTACAGTTGGAGTAGTAAGCTCATCTAGTTCCCCTGTTTCTCTCTTTCCTGCAGTTTTAGTTTTAGTTGTCTTTCCTGTCGATCTCGGCGAGCCAGTCTTAGTAGTTGCCCTAATAGGAGGAGGGCCATATAATAGTTGCTAGTCTTACTTCCACGGCGTGGTAGTTTTCTAAATTGGGAGAAAGTTTACATCCTTTCTTATCTTAGATCGATTTTGCTCTTTTTGTCTTTCTGTGCCATCTTCAGGCGATCGAATACTTTATCGTCGAGGCCTCGAAAGTCGGGCATATTATATATGATGGATACGAGTGGGCCAGAAAAGTGAATAGGTATCAGGCCAGGTTACTTTTTTGAGAGTCCTAAGGCGAGCCAATAGGTAGGTTTCATACGGTAGGTCCAAACGCTCTAACGATCTCCAAGGCTCACTATTCTTATCATTCTGTCCATGGGGATCCAGCCGAGCTTACTTCGATTGTATTTCCTGTCCTTCTCCCAACTATCCAGTTGCAGCAAACAATTCCTTTCTTCCCCTCGAGATTTCTTAGGGCTAGCAATAAGATTCTCTGGTAGGCCTAGGTAGGGGTAGACCCTAATGTATTAGTGATATAAAAATCAAAGGTGTTCAGCTAATAGCTGGTGGGTCACCTGTAGAATTTCTTGCTGTCCCCGCCCCCGTCCTTTACTTGCCAGTAACAAAGTACCTCGTCTTGTCATGCAAGTAACTCCGTCCTTTAGGAAAGTGGCATCTTAGAATAGTGGGTTCCACGGGTTCTAGGTCGGGGGCAAATGCATATTCCGAGTAACCTCTTATACAGTCATCTGCTAGGCAAGTGAGAAAGCTACTTTATAAATCTTACGCTTAAGGCATCCAGGATAAAAAGTCCCCCTATCTTTCTTTTATAGATCTATTTCTAGTCTGGCGACTCCTTCAGTTGCAGAATAAATATAAGCCTCTGGAGTTGCTAGCAAGCAAGGAGGAAGAATTCTATCAACTGGCAAGGAGAAAGGAGTATTTCAAGCCAGCCAGGGCTGGGGCCTAGGCCATTTTAAAGCAGTTCAGTTCAAAAAAGTTCTAGCAAGCCATAAGCTTCGCTAAAGCGACTACGTTCCTCGAAAGGACGCTTTTCTTGAGCTTATTCTTGTCCCCAAGGGAAGTGGAGTGAAAAAGAGAGTACTTCACCACCATGCTTGGTTTGGTTGGTCTCCTAGCTCGATGGTACCGGATGGGTGTTAGTTCAGATTCCAGGTGGTAGAGCCAGGAGAAGGAGGCCGGGGGGTAGCCGCCTGTCGTGAGTCTTAGGTTGGATACTCCAACCTTTAGTCTGGATGTCTCGTGTCGATAGGTTAGGGAAGCTTCTAGAGCTTATTCAACCAATTCCCAAGGGTGGAAGTATGTAAGGTGAGCGTTAGCGAACTGTGGGAGTAGATAAGTGAATGGACCTACTTCTCCGGCTTTTGGGTATGCCATAGCAGCGCTACTTATCTGATATCCCTACTGAGGAAAGCCCTTGATGTTCTGGGTTGGACCCAGTGACTGAAGCCATGTCACCAATAGAAGCTCTTCTAACTGATGATTGATGAGGTTTTGAATCAACCGTATTCTCCTCATGGCTTTCACGGTAAACAATAGATAGTGCATAGGACTAATCCACTGTAGCTGAAAGTACTAGTACTAGATCGACTGGAAACACTAACCCCTCGACCTGCTCGATGCGCTAAAGTGGATCCGTCTCCGGCTTAGCATTCTTAGGCACGAGAACAAACGGGGGAGGCTAAGGGGAGTCTTCGACTTCCTCATTATATTATAAGGATTGAACCTATCAGCCATAAGCTTTAGTTCCAAAGTAATAAAAGAAATATAGTAGGTCTTCCATCATGGTCCTTCATCAATATGTTGGAAGACCTAAATAGGGATATCTATCAATGGCATTCATGGGCACGGGCTGCTCATGAATTGGAGTTAATCCTAGCATTGAGAAACAAACAAGGTATGTCTCATAGCTGCTACTTCTCTTATAGTGACGTCTTTCTTAGCAGCTACTGATCTACGATCCTTCACTCTGTCACTGTCTGATAGTCTTATACCCACTTAAGGAATAGACCTATGGATATGGATGAAACCAGGAAGCCATAAAGCATACTTCCCTGGTCATCAATAGCACAGCTAAGGAAGAAGATCGGCGAGTTTTGTCAAAGGCTGGGCTTTGAGCCCAGCTCGTCCTCAATAAGTAAGAAGTAATAGAAGAGGGGTAGCCGCGCCTATTGATTTGTTTTTGTCTCACTGTACGTGCGGGACCAGTCTACAAATATGGGAGATGTACAAGCACTGGGAAAATAAGAATCCTTGGTCGATAGGGAGACGTTAGCTAGCAGCCGAAGACGAAGGAACAGACCAGTGTGGAGATGAGTCTGCTCGACGCAGAGCTGGATCTGCTATATGCGGTAGTTCTTCCCCCATCAAAAGGCTCTGAGACTGCTACTTAGCCAGGCTACGATATTTTTTTTTAATGATAGAAATAGGGAACGCCTACAAGCAGCCTTTTCCATCGTCTTTCGCTGAGCCTGGTGTGAACTTCTTCCTTCCTTCTTACCCTTCAGCTCTGATTCCGCTAACAGCGGCCCTTCTTCCTTCAACATCTGCTTCAAAGAGCTAAGCCCGGGTCTCACAGAACTGGGTTACTGAACTATCTTCCTGGAGCTACCTCCTTACTTAGATCGTTCGTTCCCCAATTCAAACTCGGATCAGTTGGAAAGTGGATTCCCGTGCCTGGGTACAAAACTATAAGCTATGATGCGATCTCTCACTCAAATGAAATGCTAAAAGAGCTTTCCCTCCCCTACTTCAACTTCACTCTAGGTTCCTAGTTCTATAATTCGATCTCGAAAGAGTGAAATCTATCCTTTTTGCTTTATCCTTTATGTTTCTGTGCCGGACGTAACTAGGACAGGGATGCATCTATGTGTGTTACTATCTCGATTAGCTGATTTCACTTCTTACCTTCAAAAATTCTTATGCCAGCTTCACTGATAGACCAGTGTTGGTTAATCCACTGGTGCCATCATGAAGTCGTGCCCACTCAGACCACCGAGGATCCAAGGATCAAAGGTGACCACTGTCTTATCGTCCAAGACGTACGAAGGACAAGTCTGAAGTGACCAAGCCACCCCCATATCGTAGACCTTCCAAAGAATGCCAAACTTATAGATATTACTATCAAAGTCTTGGCGCTTCCAGGAAGTAGCACATATAGGAGCATCAAAGAATTGATCGAGGGAAGGGTCTGGATTAGAACTGATGGTATGGTACCAGGACAGCCAAGTTAACCATTGTCTCATCCATTGATAGACAACGGTTCTCTCAAGAATCTCCCGCTCCCCATCAAAGACCAACTGTTCAGGGAAGAGTCGGATCTCCTTAGGTTTTAACTCCTTAAGGAGATAGAAAACTATTCTTCCCTTCAGGTAGGGATTGAGGGGCTTACCCCGTCCTATCCACCACTCTAAAGGTAGTTTTGTTGACCCATAGGGCTTACCAACGGCCGCTTTTAGTCGTTCCCAAGGCTTTGATTGAGTCGACATCAAAGGCGCTCTCACTCTATAACCTGCACCAGCCAATCTCTGAAGTACTGAGAAATTTTTAATCGAGTACTTGTGATTGAGTTGGCATAGGCCAATGGTGGAAGGGCACATTGTCAGGGCTCGCAAGGAGATAGGGGACAAATCCACTTGTAAGTGTTTTGTCCAATATTTCTTCGCGAACTCGAGAGTCCCATTCTCTTCTATTAAAGATTTAGATAATGGGATGGTGACTCCCATGCGATCTAACAATTTTGTGTACTCGTCGGCTACCCGTGCATCCGCGATGACCACATCATCACCGAGAATAGCATAGTCCCAAAACGGACTCTTTCTATTCGGATATGCTACTTTTGCTGCCATCCACACCATGTTGTGGTGTGGTGTGACAGAGTGAAGAGGGTCCAAGAGCCATAGTAGCCCAAGGCTTGTCCAGCTAGGAAGGATATCTCAGTGGATCTCCTCACAAGGGGGGACCAAGACTGAAAGTATTCAATCCTAAAGCACCATTCACGAGAGCCGAAGCGAGTGTCGGGTCCCATATCATAGACATGAGGTCATGAATCACTCCCAATGGCCATCTATCGGTCGCAGATTTAAGGTCAAACGAGTAAACTCGTGAACACCTTAATTCACGCAACCGGCGAATTGGTGCTTCTTGGTTGAACGTTCCATCAGTGGGAAGACGGCGAAGAACAGCCATCGCCCTCTATGCCTCTCTATATGTCCAATACCCTTATTTCGAAATTGCGTATAATATAGAAATAAAGATGATTCGCTTTTTTTATGTTTCTTTAGCCTTTCGTGGAGATCGAATCCTCTTGTCCTCTCAACTCATATTTCCCACGTAGTTCTAAGGTTAAACCAACGATTCTCTTCTCAAAGTCAAAGCAATGAAAGAACCACCCCTTCCTGTTTTTTGTACTGAAAGAAAATTAGACCCCATTCAGTCCTTCTTTACCACTTTTCAGATAGAGGGGGTGAAAATGAGGTATCTTATTTTGAGCGCAAACGGTATGAAACGTAAATTTATTGTTTTTAATACTACTTCTAGTGTTCAGAAGAAAGAAGGGATGGGGGAAAGCCAAAAGAAAGCCCTATTACAGATCGACAAGCCAAAACGAGGAAAGGGAGTAGCTATGAACAATCAACCAATGCCAATGATGGTCAACACCTCCTTGATACGTTCCTTTTATACTGAGTCCGGTATGAGTCTTCTTCGTAACGCCGCATTCGGAGCTGTCAGGATTTCCAAGTGCATGTATCTCACTAGTGGTTTGAATCTATATAGCGATAATGGAAATTATCGTATAGTCAACACAGTAGCTGTAACGAACAGCGCTTTGTCCTTTATTTAGATCGTCATAGGCGACAACTGCGCTGAATGAGAAAGCCTTTTTTTCCCATATCTTTGTTTCCGAGACAAAGTCGGAACAACTTTTTCCTTATCACATATGAAATGAAATGATTCTTTTTAGAAGTACTTTTTCAATCTCATATATAACATATAGGGCAAAAACTTACAAGAGGCGGAAGCAGGGTTGGTTGCATACCTGCTATAAGTGGGAAGCCCACATGCCTTACTTACTAAAAAAATAAAGTATATCCGTTTAATCGATTTGATCTTTCCCTAAAAAATAAGAAGTTGCCATGACCATGAAACGAAAGCTTTGCATTTATCAATATGGATCCGAATTCAATCCAACTCGTTTTTCGCGGTTGGATATTTCAATTTCTCCATCTGTAATGGAAATTACATTAGTAGGGATATAAGCCGAAACATCGCCAGATTGGGTCTCGACTATTGGTAAAGCAGTCATACTTCCTTCACCTAAACGAGAACTTGATTTAGCGGCTCTTTCCAAAAGTCGTGAATGCAACAAATAAAAAACATCTCCGGGATAAGCTTCACGGCCCGGCGGTCTTCGTAATAGAAGAGACGTCGATAAGCTTGTGCTTGTTTGGAAAGATCATCATAAATGATTAAAGTGTGTCGTTCACGGTACATAAAATATTCAGCCAGCGCCGCTCCGGTATAAGGGGCAAGGTACTGTAATGTAGCGGGGAATCCGCCGTTTCGGCTACCACAATAGTGTATTCCATTGCTACCCTTTCCTGGAAGGTAGTAACTACCTGCGCCGCAGAAGATGCTTTTTGACCAATAGCCTACATAAACACATATTACATTTTGGCCTTGTTGATTGAGAATCGTATCTGTGGCTACCGCTGTTTTACCAGTCTGTCGCCAATAATTAATTCTCGCTGACCACGTCCTATAGGGATCATCGAATCAATAGCAATAAGCCCGGTTTGAAGAGGCTCATATACGGAACGTCTCGAAATAATACCGGGAGCAGGAGATGATATTAACCGAGATTCAAAGAAATTTCACCTCTACCTGAAATGGGTTTAGCTAGGGCATTTATAACACGACCCAAATAAGCCTCACTCACGGGTATCTGAGCAATTCTTCCTGTTGCTTTTACAGTACAGAACTTCCTTGAAGTATCATCAAACCGTCACCCATTAATACAACACCAACATTATTGGATTCCAAGTTCAGAGCAATGCCTATTGTCCCCTCTTCAAATTCTACTAATTCACCTGCCATTACTTCTGAAAGACCGTGAATACGAGCAATGCCGTCACCTAGAAGAAGTACGGTACCAGTATTTACAATCTTTACTTCTCGCTTATATTGTTCAATACGCTCACGGATAATATTGATAATTTCGTCTGCTCGAAGGGTTGCCATGAGTCTTTCTTAATATAATTCTTTTTTTGTTTCCAAAAAAAAAGAATACCTACAGTCGAAGAGAAGGACTAATCAGTTATTTCTTTCATGGCACCAAACATGCCAATAGCCGCATTGATGGTACGTAAATGTAACTCGTTGTTCAAACAACTATTCAGAGTTCTGCAAGCTCAAAGTAAGGCTTGTTGGAAGACCCGTTGTCGGACTTGATTAATCGCTCTTTGTTGTTCAAAATGAATGGTTTCATTTTTGTAATTTTCTAATTGTTCTAAAGTTTTATAAGTTGAATTAATCAAATTCATTTTTTCTCGTTCTATTTCAGAATATCCATTCACTCGAAACTGATCCGCTGTAATTTCTACTTTCCTTAAGCGAGCCCGGGCTTTTTCCAGCTGTTCAATGGCCTTTCCGCTTCTTCTGAATTTCGAATAGTATTCAAGATCCTCTGTTTTCGATTATCTAATAAATCACTTAATTCAAGTAGATTATCTTTCCATTCATTTCAAAACGTTCATGATCCCTTCCCGAACCAAACTTGAATCTTTCAATTCATTTGGCTCTCACGTTCAATTACTGAAATTATTTATGGCGAATTTCCATATCTTTTTTGAATGTAATGAACCGCACCTCTCTTCTCTGTTCATATTCCAAAAAAAAGTATCACTAATAAAAATAAAGACCAGAATATTCAGAGGACTCTGAATCGATAAATTTCGAACTCTTCTTTTTTTAAAACCATTTCGGTATTAACATAGTAGTACTTGCTAAAGCTAAAGGTTTTCCCCCTTTCGACACGTGAAAACTAAAAACAGTCTACTAGATAAGCCAAGTAAAGAAGTGCCAGATACAGATTCAATAGTTTTCTCTCCTTTTTAGAGAAGTCAATTCCTTATTCAATCCTCCCCCGAGGGGTACTTCTATTTAAGCTTTAGAGAATCCAGGTCCAGCTACAGACTAAGTACGGTATAAAGTGCAATCAATCTCCTCCAACAGACAACAGAGGGCTCTGACCTGACCACAGTCAATTGTTCTGGTTCTATGAGGAAATCGACCCTGGTCATCATTCCTGGCCGGCTGGTGCTTTTCCCTCCACTCTACTCCGGTATTAGTTATAAGAGAGAGTCAAATTGCGAAAGCGTAAGAGAGAGTATATTCTGTCCAGCGCTTTCTTCAAGGCGTCAAGAAAAAGCCCGTGGGGATGGCTAATCTAATAAGAAATCTATCTTTCAAAATTGCCAAAACCTAAGCTCAGACTGGACTAACTGTCCAAATTCACAAAGAGATTTCTCCTAAGGTAAGGACTTTCACTGGTTGTGAGCTTGATAGCCAAGCAATCCGAGGTCTCTCGAGCCTGGTACAATTTCTCTCCAAGATTTAGAATTGGAAGTCGATTTAGCAAGAGTAAGTCAGTGTGATGGAGTTTTGTAATGGTTCTATCTATAGACGAATAAGTAAGACGGTACTCGTCATAGGCCCAGAAACGCACCTTTATTTCTTCTAAATAATGAAAGGAAGTGGAAACGAAAAGATGACACCCGATGGTTCTACCTACCCCCTGCTCGGGGAAGTTGGTATGCTGAAAAGGACTTATCACTCGATATTCGCACTTCCTTCGCATCCTTCGTTTTCACACGGAGGAGATGAAGTCTCTTTTTAGTCTTCACACGTCATGGACACCATCCTTCCTTATCGTGGCGTCTTTGCTCTCTTCCGCGAAAGTACCTCCACAACGAAAAAAGCTGCAAACTGCTCCGCCTGGGATGTAGTCTACCTTCTGCAACGGATTCCCTCAGTCTTTTTCCTATCCTATCTTTAACACGGGGGACTCCTATAAGATATACGCTTTAACACAGGGAACTCCCGCATCTAAGACTCCTACCCTCTGACGTTACCCGGATCTTTCATTCTCCTCTTAGACCCTTAAGAACTTGGTCGTATATCTCTTAAATTAAGTCAAAGTAAGGTTTTGCCGCTATACAAAACGTAGTTTTTTGACGTAGTAGCAGCGAAAGGAACTTCATTTTGAAATAGGGGAATTTACATTGAACTAAGTAAACTAGTGTATAAATTAGTTGGGTCCAAATTGAGCCTATTTTTAAGGGGAATTTTTCCTTATTAAGGAGTAATACCGCGGGCAACAGACGACGAAAGTTATATGGTCCCACCAGAACAAACCCGAAGTAGGGGATGCGAATGGAGGATTCCTATCATTGAAGTGAAACTGGATTGTCGGTCGGACCGACACAGGTGAACGCGTACTCAGCGTCCATCGTTAGTGAATTGTTCTAACTTTCTTACAGTAAATACGAAATGATTGGTGGACCAAAAGATAGCAATCCGTCTCTCTTGCGTGCCCTATCTCTTTTCCAAAATCTGTAGTGGGGATAAGACAAGACGTCGATTAAGTCGGCAACTCTTCATAGTCGAAGTTCCCCATCCCCTTTTGGTTTACCGGATCCTTAGAGGTCTGCCCGTCCGGCTTCGGTAGCGAACGAGACAGCAAATGGATGGAAATTCTCCACTTAATGGCTGCCGCTTCTAGCTCTGGCGCTCTTAATCTCGAAGGTCTTGGTAGGATTCTTACTTGCTGGCCCTGCCCTTTTCTTTCTTGCTTAATGGCATCCCTTGCTTAGTTTGGCAAGCTCCTTCCTTTGTTGAGCTCTGTCATACCGCTCTTCTATCTCTTTCATTGGCGCAATCTTCTTTGAATTCAATAAATAATTGCGATTTACTTTTATGAAAGATATCTCCTCCCTTTAATCTAATCAGTATATTACTTATGAGTAAGGAACTCTCCGAAAGGAAGGTAAACAGGAGTTAACGGCAGGCGCAATAGAAAGGCAGTTGGAGACAGGCGATAGGCTTAGATCAGATGCAAAAGCAAGCTCAGTCTCAATATGCGCATTAGAGAAGGGGGGTTGGCGCTTCGGTCAAGAGGCTAGCTAGCGTCCCACCTTCCTGTCTTGACTGGTAGGCACAATCCCTTGAGTCTAGTTCTTGAGCGAAGGAATCGCTTTCAATGACAATTTCTCTTTAGAAATCAGCCATCAGCCCTCTTCAAGCTGTCGAATATAGATAGGAGATCCACTTCAAGTTCAAGGCTGGCAGCAAGCGTAAGTGCAATCGCAATCCCTATGAATATCATTAATCAATATCTCTCCGGCCCTCTAGCACTCTGTTATGGCGCAATCACTGACTCTAGTTCTGGAGTTCTAGGTCCTCTAGCTATTAGTGCTGGTAGCTCTCCTTCTGGTAATGCATTATAGGCTGTCTTCCTTCCACCTCTCTCTATCGCCCTTCCTTCTTTTAGCAGCTCATCTCGAATCTTGAATGTTTAGCGAATCGATCGTAATTGGTCTGACCGCTCAAGGCTTATCTCTCTATTCCCCTTTCTGGTCTCCGGTCATTGGTAGAAAGCCTGTAAATTGAATTTCTCTCCTCTCCAGCTTGGGAATACTTCTTTCTATTGGCTATATATCTGTAGTCACAATGCCAGTTCAAGCTATCTTCTGGATAGAGCAATCAAAAGTATGCGCAAGTGCAGTAGTTCAAGGCAGGCAGGTAAGGGCAGGTAGTAAAGGCAAGCGCATAGGCAGGGGATGGGCATTCAAATCACTATCTTCAAATAGCTTATATAAGAGAAAGAGTGGCTCGTGCATCTTTTCTTCTTTTAGACAAACAAGTCTAGTAGGCAAAAGAATTGTTATAGCAAGCATGGGCTAGCAAAGATGAGCGGGAATGAGCAATGACTTGAGTTTAGTTCTGGAGTTCGAGCGGGGGTAGCATTCCGGTCTTAAGCAAAGCCGTCCTGCCCGGCCATATGTCCTGTTTAGTCAGTTGCATATCGGTAAGCATGATTGTAGCAATACAAATAGGCGCGGTAGACGAAGGAGCTGTTTTCAACAAATCAATATATGGGTGCCTGGTGAATCCACACGATTCAGCCTCAGAATGCCCTTCGTGCCTAAAAGGTTAGTTCAAGGGCTTTGATAGGAAAATGCACGCACTTGTTGTCGTTTCAGATGCGATCAAAAAGCCTTTTTTTTTCAAGCGTAGAGACTACATATGAGGAAGATGCGAATAGAGATGCGGAAGTTCCTGTTGGAGTTGGAGGTGCAGGAGCAGTGAACATGACTCTTGCAGAAGGAAGAAATGCGGTAAATAAAGAGGAGTTCCAGGCGTAGGAGTTCATTCCACTATAATAAATAGGAGGAGCAGGTGCAAGCACGATCTATTCATGCCCCTGCTTAAACCACTCTACCCATAGAAAGATCTTCCTCTGCCACGCCCACTGCTTCAGTGAATTCCACCACTAGAGGTTCCAGCGAACTACAACTTCCGATGGTGACTTTCTTGATCCTTCTTCAAGGGCCTGCAAGCAAGCTACGGGCTGATAAGCCGCCGCGCGAGTAGCAGGAGATGGCTCAGCTCTTCGTTCGCAGGCACCCTAGACTACTTCCCACCAGAAGGAATGGAGTTGCTGACACTGAAGTTCGGAGCTATACCACAGAAAAAGAAGGATGTTCTGTGGTTAGCTCCTACTCTGATTGATAGTGGAGCACTACTGCTTCAAAGCCTACTGATTGATAATCAAGAGAAGAAAAGAAGATCGACTTATTCAACTACAGCCTTCCTTGCTTTTGCTCTTTCTTACAGCAACTATACGACATGTTATTAGATTTTTATATTGATCTTAATTGGATTGGGGGATAGAGTTTGCAAGGCCGGCCACATTTGAAGGGAGGGCAATTCCGCGGCTGACGCATTGGCGAACATGGGGGTAGATCAGTAACGAGAACATTTCTGGATAGCAGCCGGAGGTAATCAGAGAATGCATTGGAGAGGAGGGGTAGGCCGAGATGGCGAAGAGGGTCACTGTCAAGGGAGGGCATCATTGCAGCTGGTCCATAGTAAGTAAGGATATGAAGAACGGGAGTAGTGCCAGTGGAAAGGGTTCAGTCAGTTAGCTCATCATAAATAGAAAAACCGACGAGTGGGATAGGAACCAGATTCTCCACCGATGGAATGAGGACATAGCAAATCAGATCCTAGCTAGAGAGCCTTTCGAACCAGAGTGTCTTCACTGGGGAGAATTGGCTTCTATTCGGTATTTGGTTAGTCACGCTTTGCTTACCTTGAAGAGCCCTTCAGTGAAGCCCCTCTTTCTTGGGAAAGGTTTCCGATCAGCGAGCACCCTGCATACTGGATCGTAGGCAGCAGTGGCCGACCAGTAGGTCTTTTGGGCATTCGGATTCGGAAGTTAGAGACTCAAGAGGTTGTTTGCCTGTGACTGGCTTATTGCTCTTATGGTAGGGCAGTAGCAAGAAGCCTCCATAGGGGCTGCGACTCCTATGACTACTCAATCGATTAGCATAAACTAAAGGAAGAGGATAGGATTTCTCCAGGTAACCTAGCTCGCTTCGCCGCATTCGGAAGGAGAAAGGTTTGTTCTCTAATGTGATATATAAGTAAGTTATTCCAGCTTGCTTGAAAACCTCGTTATTACAGAGCGGTCGCTCTGGAACATTTTACAGAGATAAGATAACTGTCTTAGTACTGCTTTAAGTAGCAGTATCCTATGCAACTCTCCCTATGCTTAATCTCATCAATAATTGCAGACACCCGGTTTCAGTTTCATTTAATCTTTTCCATCTCGGCCTTTCCCATTTCTTTTGATAAAAACTTGAATAACTCCCACACTTGAACAGGAAAACATCTTCACTTAAAATCGGGAGCCGGGAGGGCGGCGAAGCCAGTCTTGTGGAGCACCTTCCTTCAGTTAAGGTGTGAGCTAGGTATGTGTCTGGCGCTGGAAAGCCTTAGAGAGCTGCTTTGTCTTAAGCATAGAGCTGGGAAGGGTCATCTTAGGAAGCGGATCTCTTTGCTGAGGAAGGCCATATCCTAAGAAGCACTGAATTAGACCCCTTTGGAAAGCCCTAAAGGCAGAAGGGGCCCTTGCTTCAAAAAAGATCATGTTGCACGCTTTGGAGCGAAGAATTTTGTAGATAACGATCATGCTCGTGCCGACCGCGCGTTAGGTGAAAATGGACATCACCGAAAGGAAAGACCACAAGACCGGGGCTGGCGCGAGGCAGGAAGCTACGATGCCGCGTTACGATCTGGTGCGACGATTTCCGATAACGCATTCGAACGATTGTCACTGATTTGATTGGACTTCGTATCTAAGGCACTTGTTCCGCTCCAAAAACCGGTGCCTTACCACTTGGACTCCATGCGATATAAAACCACCTGACCTTTCTGAGTCGCTTACTTTAGCTTCCCCTCCCACCGCCCATGGAAAAGAATTCCTTTATTCTTCAGCCTTAAAAGCTTGTTGTTATTCCTTCCCCGAGCAAACCTTCTCTGAGCCAACAGCCCGATCCATCTTAGTTCGATTAGAAAGTCCACGCACAACGAGAGCGAAGTCATGCGAACTCAGAAGCAGCAGCAGCATTTGTTCCGTTTCCGGCTGGCCTATATTGCTTTCTCATCGCGGTATACTTGAAATCCATCTTTGCCTTTTCGATGGAAAGCGAATCGAAGTTGCTTGCGCGCTTCTTTGCAGTGCTGTTCTCTACTGCATCTTATCCAGGACCCGATGCTTTGTCTCTTGTTGTTGCTTCGGCGGATGCACTTTGTCTAGGAACCTATTTATCTTATTAAGTATCAACCGATGGAACGGGGTCTCCCTGTGTTTCAGATAGGGACAGAGCTCGAAACTCCCCAGCGAATGAGGTAAAGACAGAATGAACAGTTGGTCGGGCAACGATTCCGGTTGAAGCGGATCCATCCTATGCCTCATCAGTCTCTGGCGCGCATTGAGCTTTTTTCTTCCTTTCCGTCTTTAAACCCACCTCCCTATACTGCGAAATTCGTTTCATAATCAGTTGCAAAAGAACTAGAATGAACACCATCTGGAGCTATGTCTGAAAGTATATTAATGTAGGTACGCTTAGCGCTTGGTAGGTCAGGAGCGGAGGTTGTAGTATAGTAGTTCCAAATCCAACTTCTGAGGAGATATCCGGTTCATTATAGGTTTTCCTAATCAAAAAGCCCTGTTCTAGCAAACTAACAACTCTAGTTTATACTGAAAGGAAATGGGCTAGCCAAACCCGACAATAACAGGCGAGAATGATTACGCGATTGCTGTTCAAAGAAGACAGGATTCACACCTTCCCTCAAGTAGACAGGCAAGTCTGACGTGCTAGCTCAATGTTGTTCATTCTTTGCTAAAGAAATGGGGGTTTTATCAGTACTTTTGCCAGTCAATGGGTAGAACATTAGGTTCCCTTTCTCGTTTTCTGGTTAGGAAATAGCTTCCTCAGCGATCTGCCTCATTGCAGGAGGAAGGAACCGGAGCAACCACTGGAAGGAAGCCTAATGGTATGATTTCAGACCATGCTTGGGGCGCTTCCGACTGTCTTAGTGCTTTTGAAGTATCCATTGAAATCTCTCTTTCAGTGCCCGGTTTCCACAAAGCATTGCCCTTCGTAGCTGCATTAGGAGACATTAGATATACTCCGGTGATACACTAAGAGAGTCGGCTAGGTAGTACACAATGAGGATTCCCCGCCTGACATCTAGGAAAGCTCCTTTCTGCTGTGCTTGCCACTACTGCCTAATAGGGTTTTCGAGTAGAATAAGTAGGCTTTTTTTCGATTGAAGCTCTCCTCTCCTTGAAGTCGAGAACTCCGTACCTCAATAGGTGTTAAGCTTCGCAGCCTCTCCTTTCAGTCAACAGCGAACTTCGTACCTCAATAGGTGTTAAGCTTCGCAGCCTCTCAAGGAAGTCTTTTGCGTGATTTCATACCTCACCAACCCCCAAAATGAAGTTTCGAGCTAATCAACTGACTACTTTGGCTGGCCCATTTCTTTTAGTTCGCACCTGAAAAAGGATCCGCTTCTTCCATCATTTACTTGAGAAAGCATAGAAGTTACGTCTTTTCCTGCAGGAAAACCGAGTTACCTGATACAGGGATCCTCATCTCGCGGGAAGACTAAAAAATATCTAAATTGTTTTCTACTGGCTTTAAAGAAGAGAAGGCTTCTTCAGATTTATTTTAGCAAATAGGAAAGAAAGATCCCAAGCTTATGTTGAATCGAGATTGGCATTGACTGGGTCTTCTTTGAGTTTCATATAAAGGGAGTTTAGTTAGCCGACCATTCAGTGAAGCTGTGAAAGAATCTAATGACAACATCTGCAAAAGAAAGGCGAGGGCGGAAACGAAACCACTCGCTAAAGAATTGAAAGGTCTCTTAAGAGAAGACAGGCCCGTGAGGAACTCGACTTCCTTATTGAAGAAGATGACGATCGTTCGTAAACATTAGTAATTTTCACTACGAACGGGAGGAAGAAAGATCATTACTTGCTTCGGGAGATAAAAAAGGATAAGGCGATTACTGATTGAGACAGAAACGATTTCACTCAACTAATCAGTCTTAGTCTTATTCCTTAGGGCGAAAAACTAGGCTAATCCTTGCATCGTTAAGAGTTCTGCCTTATTTGATTCTATTGATTGAGACCCGAATAAAACTTAAGCCATGCCTTTCTTAAACAACCCATTCTCGACATCCCATATCATCAGAAGAATGCGATTCCCTTGTTGGCTTCGGGGGAGCTGAGAAAAGATCATTGATAGAAGCCGGTCCAATTTGCTGACTTTTAGGCTTTGACGCCCTTGACCAGCGCATTCTCCTACTTCTCTATCCGAAAGATCCATACTGACTCAATGGAAGGGAAGGACATTAAAGAAAAAAGGCATGCTACTTAAGCCGCGAACCATAAAAATAAAAAGACTGAACACTTTCACAAGTCCTACTGCCAAGGTGGCCAATCTCAAGTACAAGCCAAATTAGGCCAACAAAGGATGAAAATAGCCCTTCCTATTCCGAATCCAAGACCTAGTTGTTATGCCGAATCTTTTTCTTTATCTTTAGTTCGTCAACTATCCTTCGTCCCTTCTTCTGGAAAGTAGGAAATCGTTTCTGTCTACCTCTTCACACTCTTCTTTTCGTGACGCCCTTTTGAGGTAACTTAGATCCCGTCTTTGATGTTGTTTCCATACTAAGACTAAGGGCATCCATTTAAAGGCCAGTTACCTATAAGCTTGTGGATGAGAGTGCCCCGTAACCCATTTTTTCCTTCCTGATGGAACTTTATTTAATGCGTTAAGGTCTTGACTCTGGATCGCGCTTCCCAGCTTAGTATAAGTAAAGTAGTGCTTTAGACGGCTAGTTCTTACGCTTGTCGTTTGGAAGGGGAGCACTAGTGTAACAGGTTATCACCTTTCATACTTGTATGATATACTTGCCATAGCTTGCTCACTTTAATGTTAGACTAAAGCTCACTTTGTTATCTGATCCGCCTTTATTTTACCTTAATAGGCCATATAACATATGGTTCCTAAGACTCTCACTAATATTGATGGATTGACTAGCCTTCCCTTTGGTTTCTTGCCTAAGATCATAATATTGAGCCAGCTACTCTATCGAAAAAACTTCTTCTTAGCCAGCCCTTCTCTACCAAAATTCTCTCGAGCCATTTAAACAGCGAATCAATTTCTTTCCTTCCAGGAATGATTTACCGGTACAACCGATCCGAAAAAAGGTACTTCAATCTCTTTCCAGAAACAGGTAAAATGAGCGGAGACGAGTTTATCAGCGCACCCCCCGTAGTCGGTTCCCTCGGAAAAAGTTGGGTAGAAAGAACGCTTGTAGAAAGATCCCGTTGATCTTCGGGCCGGCCCTTGCCTATGGAAAGAATGGTGTCTCAGAAAGTTGTTGAATGCCTCAACTTCGGATGATGACTAGCGGATCAAAACACCATTGTTGGCACATTTTAACCTAATTAACTGAAGCAGATGCAGGATCCGAAGTCTTCGACTCAGGCTCAAACGAACCGAGAGTCCTGTCTATCCTTAGTCACAGCGAAAGACTTCTACTTTTGAGCTATACCTCTGCCCATAAAAACTGAACTTTTTGATCTAAAAAGAAAACGCCCACTATAGTCAGGGCTTATTGCTCAGTTTCGTGGTCAGAAGATCAACATTCAGAGTAGCATTTTTTTTTTATTGAAGATATGCCCAACATGCAAGCACTAAGTAAGTGAACGCCCCTTCTCCTAATCGAAACTGCTTAGGACGATACTGACATCCTTTATCGTTCGAGCTTGCTTGTGCGCCTAACACTCTGCATTTCTATAGTCTCTTCTCGATGTGCGCCTTAAGATGCAAACTAGGTCCTTTCGAAGGTAGCCTTTCAATAAAGCGATAGAAAGAGTAGACGACTGGAGGTGATCTTTATTCAATTAAGTGACGCCCGGCTATCTCAATGCTTTTTAAAAGCCGAGTCTATTTAAAGGCGGTATTCACTTATATTATCTCGACTAATCGAATCGCCCGCTTCAGGCGTCAGAGAAGAACAAGGCCTTCATGTGCAAAGGCTAGGCACCCTATAGAGCCCCTTCGATTCCTCTTCTCAGTGCCATAGATGATGAAATAGCTTCAGTTAGTAATTCAATTTCAAACACGGGTTCTAAAACAACGGCTATTTGAAGAACGGGTATTCATCCATGAGCTCCTACTACCACGGTTATTCCACCACATCACCAGGAAGGTAAGACAGATTGTAGAACAACGCTTATTACGCTTACTTGTTGAGCTGATATGCCGACAACGGATAGTAATAAGAGAAAGAAAGCAGCGGTTAGCCATTCAGTTAGCTTTCACAGGGAAGTTCAGTTCCTACTGTCACACCGGTTTAGGATGAAACTAGTTGAGTTCTTTCTTTGTAAATTAACGCTTCGCAGCCTCTCCTTCCAGTCTTTTGCGTGGTTAAGGACTTTGTTGGACTATATGAAGCAGGACATCCTTCTCCTTGGAGGTGTAATGCAAAAAGCCCAAGATATCTATTGGAAGTTGTTCCAAGTTGACATAGAAAGTAAGATAACCTTGTCTTCATTGGCTCTAACAATCTTTCGATTGAAATACTACGATGAAAAGAATTGGCCTATTCACATCCCAAACAAGAATGAAGACAGCTTTATAAGGCGTGCTTACTACGGTGGTCATACAGATGTATATATGCCATATGGCGAGAACTTATACTACTACGATGTGAACTCTCTCTATCCTTTTGGTTTGAAGGAATTTCCCTATTGAGTAATGGGAAGCGGGCTAGTCCCCGAAAATGCCTTTTTGAAGTTGGGGTACAAGAGGAAGAAGGGGTCTTTGCTATTCCTGTTAGAGAACATCTATCATTTCATGTCGGCTCTCCCGCTGTTGGTGGTTTAGAGGTAGGATTCAGCTTAGGATATTGATTGAGTTCGGTGAAAGATGAAATAGAAGTAGGACATCCAATCTAAAGTAAAGTATGCCAGAACTCGTAGCCTTGTTGAAAGAGTATCCTCTTTCTTGTCTTTATTCTCTCCTAAGAGGAAGGTCTCGAAAAGACCAATTGAAGCTTTCAAGGGATAAATGAATTCAATTTGAACGCTGTCATTTTTCTGTCTAGAATTCATATTCTCGAAGTTTTTCCAAGCTCATGCATTTATTGGCATCTCTGGAAAAGAGTTTTGGGGTTTCGGGTACTAAAAAAAAAAAGGCTCTACTCTACCCAGCTTTATCCCGTAGTTGCATGTTATCCGGTTATTCAGTAAAAAATCCTATTTGATCTAGTAAGGGGAAGGGGTATTTCTTTTCTAAAGGTCACAAAGAAAGGTTCCTGGAATCTCATTTCATTCGCATGCCACTCCCGAGAGAAAGGAAAAATTCATTATTGCTAAAATGAGTATCCGTTTGTAAGGAGTGTGTGCAAGTGCACTGAGAAGTAGTGCATTCATTCTCTCCCTTAGAGTCGGGGAGCTCATAAGCCTGGACAATGAGAAGCCCACTTCCCTACTTTTGCTTACTTGAGATGAGAGCTTGAATCAACAATAACTAGAACTTTCATCGAAGCTTCGCTGCTTCTCCTGGTTGCCTTCTTTTCTTTTCAGGCTAAAACTTGTTGGGACTTTTTATAGGCAACGAAAGTTGCGAAATGCCTTATCATTCTTACTCTTGAGTAAAACTGGCTTTGGACACAGGTGCGAAGCAAGTCTATGCGGAAAGGATAGGAAAAAGCTCTATACGATACAGGTGGAATAGGAGTAAGGACTTTGTTTGCCCGCTTGAAGGACTATCGTGTCCCTACCATCAAGCGGGTTTACTTCAGTTCTGGCTTTCCCAACCGGACAACTTCTGGGGAATCGTCTTTCCCCCCTCGGTCCTAACTTTGCTACTCTTACTTCCACTAGCAAGAGAACTTCTGCTCGTAACATACCTTCCCTTATGAAATGATCTTACTTCTTGAAGCGATTAACTGCCAAAGGGGCGGAGCAACTCGAGTTAGACGAGAGGCGGGGATGTTTATTTCAAGCTGGATGAAAGTGGACCAAAAGGTCTTATAAAACGTCTGAACCGATTCATTCATTCATTAAGGTTTTACTATCTTTGAAGTGGCTATCGAACCTTTCCGTGGGGAACAGGGGCTTTCTGCCTGGCTTGCTCGCTGATGTTTCTTCCGGTTTTGGGAAGAGGCTATCGGCACTGGCGTTACACGCGTACAAAGAACTCGTTGAAACCTCGCTACTGGATTGAGGAAGAGGCAAGAAACTTGAGCTATATCTCCTTCCTTCCCTGTGGTTGGTTGACTGGTTTTTCTTCCTTTTTAAGCCGGGTTCAACTTCCACTGGTGATGGCGATTCCTTCTTGAAAACAGTATATTCAGTTGAATCTTCATATTATAATAATAACATCGAATCAATTCCTATTCGAAAAGAGGATTTCATTATACCTGGCTTTCCTAACCTTACAACTGGCACTGAGACTTTACTTTAGAAAGCTGGAAATAGGGTTGGAACTGCCTTTGATCTTAGGCTCGCAGCTACTAGGTGCGTACCCTTGAACCTAGCCCTCTTTTGGGGCACAGGCATTGAAGGCTTTCGGAATAGGCTTTTTGGTACTAGCTTGAGGAAGAGAAGGGATTTACTTACTATAACAAAAAATTAAGTAATGGCTTGTGCTAAAGGAACTGAGAGATGCCATATGCCATACCACGATCTTTAGTATTCCTGCTATTCCAAAGAGCGGGGAAGGCGTCAAGGCTTTCACGGATTGATAGATTCGAAACCAGGATTTGACTCCATGGAGGGTGATCGGTCTCTTAACCGATAAGGTAACGGAAAGGTTCTTCTCAACTGGCTCAGATGTCGCTCCCGTAAGAGGAGAGGCTTTTTCGCGGGAATCAGATTCATTCCGTGACGCAAGTTAACAGAATAGCGTCACATACTTTCACCTGGGATTTACCCTAAAGGAGTGACTAGAGAACGACCTTATTAATACCCTTATGTTGTGTGGAGAAAATGACTTATCTCACAAAGAGGGAGGTCTAAACGGAAGCAGGATTTTCAAGAGTCCAAGCTGTTCGGCATCGCTAACAAAGCAAGCAGCTTTCTCATAACTTATTGAAAGGGAAGTCCACTCCTTCTGGTAAAGAAAAGTAGTCCCTATTGAGCGGAGCTAGGCGTAGATAGAAAAAAGACACTAACTAGATGTCACCGACCTAAACTAAAAGAAAGAAGCAAAGCTTTAAGTTGATGTTGCCTTAGTTAGGTCACTCCGAGAAGACTATTAATCGATCCAATGTGGATTGGCGACTCATTAGCCTCCCTTCCCTGAACCCGCTCCTTTAACGAGTGGAAGTGCGAGCGTAGCGAGGGAAAAGAAGATTATATAGCTGAAGCTTCTAAAAAAACCTCTATAAACTGCAGTTCTAGTCAGTCAGCATGAAAAGAGGCTCCGACTAATACTATTGCATTGGATGTTGAAAGCCTAACATCGGCGCTCTCTGCAGATCTTTCTCGGGAAAAGACGACGGTGCTATTGATACGGATGCTCCAAAGGCCCATGTTCAACGGCGGACGTAATCACTTCAACGAGCTTGATCGGTAACTGCATGTCCTTTCACTGGCTTAGAAATAGGTGCTGCTCTTCGCTCTCCAACTGCCTTAAGACAAGACCGGTGATAGGATTCATTTAAAGAAGAAAGCTCGGGAGTCAGTTCACGTCTTTGTTCTCTTCCCCTATCCCTCCTAGTTAGGGGGGGAAACTTCTCAGTTGAAAGGACGGCTGCGATCCTATTAAAAAAAACTAAAGGATTCTACCTTTCACCACCCACGGGGAAGGAAAGTTCCTTTTCAGGAGGATTGTTGAAAGGAGGTTAGAGTAAGGCTGTTCTCCTCGTTCAAACAAAGAACATGCCCTCGGCAGGGAGGAAGGAAAGTTGCTAGGGCCGGCACACTAACTTCATCTTGCAATACTAACAATACTAACCGAATTTTGCGATTAGAAGCATAGCGTATCCCCGGAGTATGTCCTCTTTCCTTAGAGACCTGAAGGTCGCATGTGAGGCAGGCACTCGATGCCAGCTTCAAATAAAGTAATAAAGTATGGAACAGACAACACCCTGCTTTCCCCATTTTAGCCCGCGGGGAACACAGGAAATAAATCCTTCCCTTTCTAATAAGAAAGAAAGTTTCCTAACGCAATGGTAAAGTCGGAGTGACAGCATAGCGTTTGAGTTCCTTTGCGTTAGTCACACTCGATTCTTCTTTCTATACGTGACATCTCTTCCTTGTACTTATATACGTGAGCAAATCAACCTTATTTCGACCGGCCGGAAATAACCGATCTCGCTACCGGGTGAGGGAAGAAGAGCTCTACCAAGAGGTTCACTCTTTTCGCATGACTTTCTTTCCTCGACAATAACGAATAAAGTAGTCACAAAGGACTAGAAGCCTTAGAACAAACAGATCAATTCACGTCCTCCGCTAAGAATTCGTCCCCTAGGATTAAGAGCGACATCCTCGATGTCAAACCCCTGCTGGCTGGGGTGGGGAATCTCTACTCTCCAAGAGACGTTTTCCCGGAGACCTAACCTAACGGAAGAAAGATCGGGGAACCTGCTAGCGCAGAGAATCAATGCGCCAAAGCTATCGGCGCTGACCGCGTCCATCTTATCTTCTACGGGGTAGGTAGATAGGAATGGTCCTCTTTTGCTACCATCGAGCCGAAGGTCTTCGCCTTCGGTGACTTCTCCAGGAGGATGGGAAAGTCAAAGTAGCCGCTCAACACTCACGAGGGAGATAGCCTACGCTAATCACGCACCTCCAAAGAGGCATCGTTCCCCGTTCTTGCCACTCCTGTTAGTGAGAGAGTGGTCACAGTTCGTCACCTCGGTGCCATGGGCTTCTCTGAAAGAGAGGAAGGCTAGGTGAGGAGATTTCTACTCCGCAAGAGCCATAATAAATCAACATTGGGGCAGAGAGTCCCACAACCTGTGCAGATTTATAAGCCAGGGTACAGATAGATCGAAATTCGCATCGCCAGAAGGCAACGAAAGGATAGACAATTCCTTGGGTGACCGAGGGGCTCCACAACCTTTCGCCTCGACGAGGCTAGTCCAGAGTGGAAGCTATCCGGGTAAAGTGCTGACCACGGAGTTCCTATGCTTAACCAGATTAATAGGATTTGAAAAACTCCTCGTCTGCACCCCCCATAGATAATGCGACATCGGTCGAGGTCGGTGGGAACAATCAATTTCCTTGCCTGCCTGCAGGATAACCACTTAGCAAGGGACCGAACTCAGATGACAGAATAATTCAATTGACTTTCTCCTTTCGCCTGTCGACAATGCCTGACGTTTCACACTGGGGAGATCTCGACTCTTAGGAGAGGGGGGGTTGCTTTGAACCTATCTTTTCTCTAAGAGAAAGGCTAATGACTTAAAAAAAGAAAGAGGGGAGGGGAGCACCATTGGTTACTACAGCATTTTCGGTTTTTGAATCCTTAGCGTCCTTGCTTTTCGGCTAGTTGTTGAACGACGGCATGACCAGTTCTTGAATCTATTTCCTCATCTCCGAGTCCTTTGTGTATTGAGAATGAATATAAATCGTCTGCTCCTACTACAGATAGGAAATCGTAAGCTCCTCGTTGGACTTTACAATTTCATTTAGGCGATAACGGAATGAATGCAGCTATTTCAGAGGGTATGTTTAGATTATCAAAAGCAGACGCTGCGCTCCTGGTCCTAAAGAACCAGACACTCCCTCTTGGAGGGGTACGGCTTCACACTAGGGAGAGGAAGGATTATGCGTCAAAAGCATGAAATGCTGACGGCTTTCGTTGGCTCTCAATCCCTTCTACCATGCCAATAATTCTCCTGTTCATAACTTTTCAGTTTCGGATAACCCCTAGTCATTACAGCAGGAGATATTGATATCGAATAGCTATCTATCTACGTAAGTTCATTAGAAAGAAAGGAGGAGAGGAAGTTCGGGATTATTAAACTGGACTGGCTTAGACTTATTATAGGGTTAATACGACCTATGATGGGCAAGCAAGCGAGCTAACTATGCATCGGAAAGCAAGTCTTAAGAGCTGCTTCGCTCCTCTCCTTATTAGAAGAGTGGCTTTTCGCTCCTCTCCCGGCTAAGGTCGAGTGGCTTTTCGCTCCTCTCCTTATTAGTCGAGTGGCTTTTCGCTCCTCCCCCTATACTCGATCATCAAATCTTTACCCTACACAAATCATCTACGACAGCATGAACGCTTATTGAATATATTTCAAATGGAATATATATGAAATATGCAAGTAGCAAGGTACGGCGCGAGAAGAAGGGGTTGACGTTTCGAGAAGTCCACTTCTAGTTAAACTCAAAATCGAATCGAACGTGTGAGCCAACCTAGGTACATTGTAAGGGCACTCACCAACAAATTCGTTGTTATAAGGCTGGGACTCTTTCCCTTCACCCTGTTTAGTTTAGTCCTTTGCTTCGACCTTCGGGCATAGAGACAGACATCGTGATAACCCTATCAAAGGATAATAAGTAAAGGAAGGCAATTTCCATCGCTTTTATCTTCCACCCTTATACAGCAGAGAGCTAGGACAGAGAGAATGCGATCCTTGGAAGCCCTATTCATCCCAAGATCGGAAATTGACTAGCGATTCCGAGTGATAAGACGTAGGATAGAAGGTATAGGATGGAAGCGAATCGAGCCTACGGTTAGAATGCCAAAGAAAATTAGAAGCAGGCAAGGGAAGTAATCGGCGAAAGAATCCCGGGTTTAGTTGAGGATGGGATTCGCTAACCGCTGACACTCGTTATCTCATCTTAGCCGCATAAGTCAGTAGAACCTACATTAGGCGAAGTCAGTGAAGCTGCCGCTTCCCGATTGACGCCTGTTTGCCCCTTCCTCATATACAAACCATATATAGATGTACATTTCTAGTCACTTTCCCTTCCTGACCTAACCTGAAGCACTTGTCTTATTATAACTTAGGAGTGAGCGGAGGAGTGTGTCAGCTGCGCGAAAGGTTGCTTTCTTCCAAGAAGTTGCACAGCTCGCCCCTATCTATATGTGATCGTTTGAGTCTCGATCGATGAAGCCTTTCGAAGCACTTTCTAAACGCTAGCTATAAAAAATCTCCCCCAATCCTTAAAAAGTAGACTAAGACATTGGGGTCAGAAGAGAGAAGATATTGCTTGTCGGTTTCGGGATCACTTTCCTCACGCCAGCCAGGGCAAAGTCATATATTAACCCGAAAATTCCTTTTAAGGTGGCGGTGGGCTTTCATTCTTTCATGAGAAGTCGAATAGAATCCTATCGCTCAAGGATAGGTCCATACGAGAGTATGCGTATCCATGCGGCAAGACGTGAGGCTTAATTACGTTTTCAGGAAAAGCCCCCCAATATCCAAAGAAAGAGATAGATCAACTTTTTCTCACAATCTTCCTTCCTTAAAAATCTCAAGCTCTAAAGCAAAGTTTCAATTTCCTCGGGCAATTGCAGTTTGAATCAGACTTCAACAATACATTTTTGAATAGAAGAATCTGAGCCCTGATAACAACCTCGAGCGTCATAGAGTAGGTGCGCCTTAAGAGTGGATGCTCAGATCGTTCCTTTACTACTCCTAACCCATGCGGTTCGATTTTGAGAAAGTCTTCTTAAGTATGCAGGGCTCAACTCAATACTTGGAACCGCGGGACGCTATAGAATATATTGACGCTCACCAAAGTCAACCCATTTCTGAAGGTCCGTCTTCAAAAGTACAAAAGTCCCAGCTCCTACACCAATTGGCATCCAGCAACAAAGTTTCTGTGGAGAGAAATCAAAAAGAAAAATCCTGAACGATACAGAAGTTTAGTTGGAGCCTTGCAGTACCTCACATTCACTCGTCCTAATATTACATTTGCAGTTAATCAGGTCTGCCAATGAGACCTCGCTCCCTCTTTGAGGGCGGAGGCATATCGAGTATAGCACGCACCTTGGACAGACCAACTTCTATCCCCCTGACAATAAAGCCGAGGAGCATTCCGGCAGATATACCGAAAACGCATTTCTTTGGATTCATCTTGAGCTTGTATTTTAGGGCTCTTGCTCTTTCGAGGACTCTTTGGCTTCATGGTGAGCTTCCCCTGTCTTGGATTTCACTTTGATGTCGTATACCTCCATGCAGCATATCATGGAAAGATGTTTTTCCTTTGATATGTCCAGCATTTTTAAGTCCGAATGGCATGACAAGGTATCAGTAGGTTCCCCCATGGTCTAGTGAATGATTTTGTCTTTTTTAGCAAGCTTCATCTGGTTATATCCGGAGAAAGCGAAAGCGTCCATGAATGTCGTGGCCAACGGTCTTATCCACGAGGATATCATAGTGTGACAGTGGAAAGTTAGATAAAAAGTCAGCCTTGTTAATGTTAAGGTCTCGAAAATCCATGCAAACACAAACTTGTCCATTCTTCTTCACCGGTAACTAATTAATTGTACGCTGGGTTAAGCTCCTTTCTCAATCAGTTAAAGCATTGGCCTTTCGGGGGGAAATTTCTTTGTTTACGTTAAAGCGGGTGCTAGCTTTACTAAACTTTTAGTTCTTGAATTAGGCCGAAAAAGGATTGAGACCAACGAGTGCCCCCTCTTCCCCCTTTCTTTTGTTTCCGCTTTCCAATTCATTCCATTCAGCCTTGATCTTGGATTCGGGGATTTCCGGGAGCTATAATAATGGCATGGAAACTTACTTTCCGTCAGTAAGCAGATTATGTTTTTGATTTAGTCCTCAGTGAACCAAGTTCAGTGATCCAATCAAGAACTAAGCACTTTTGGTTTCCTTTTGTCATACTTGAAGGAAGGCCTTTTTGCAGATAATTATTCTCCTTATATAGTCTTAGTCTATTATATCCTTTCCTTGTAGCGGCTTATGATATAGCCTATATGGAACTCCATAATAAAGCCTTTCTACAGCGAAGGAACCCATCCAAGGAATCTCAAACCGATAGATATGATTAACTAGGAGTGATAGATAACCAAATAAAAACCCGAGAAACTCCGATCTTGAATCGACTCGCCTTTCCTAAGGCAACGGATTGTTGAGAAGGGTATAACAAGACTAATGGGTTGACCCATCAGTCTCAGGAGCGAGAAAAGAAGTCAAAGGGCACCGGGTATTCGGCAAAGAGTGCGTGGATTGCCATCTCCTCCTTATTACCCGCAAGCCTTACTCACCCAAGTAAGTCTGACGCAGATCGGGGATCTTCTTTCCTCTTCGGCGTGTGCATGGGCGACTCGAGAGACCTTACTGCAATCAATCGATCGTGAAAGAAAGTCCTCGCGAAGGAAGAGATGAGGCTAGGGTTCCAAACCTATTCTCGAATTTCTAATTACTTGATTTCCGAAAGCTGTTTCCATATTCCTCCAGGGCTAGGCTATAGGCTATTATATTAAATAAAAAGAGATTAGTGACAGCGACAAGAGGTTATTTTATAATCCACCAATGCGGAATCAAAGAACAAGGGGGAAATAACCTAATCCTGTATGAAGCTTCATGTAGAGAGAGATCGAAGCCAGTCTAGTTCACTTCATGAGGCAATGAATCAGTCAAGTAGCGGCTCCTGGCCGGTCTTTGGTTTGCAGACATTTGGTTTCGTCTTCTTGCTCTTTTTCTAATATGGAAATATTCATCTAGCTTGCATAGAGAATTACGCTTTCACCCGGTCAGGTGGTCAGTGAGTTGGTCTTCCCTATGAGTTAGGAGTAGCCGGGTTAGAAGAATTGTTAGGGAAGATCCATTCCTAGAACAGCTGTAACTATACTATTTCTTAGTTCAGTGCGCATGATCCGCTTTCGACGCTGAAGTGTGAACGGCAGGGCTTATACGCGGCCTCAACGTCCAGTTTTGTAGGGAATTTTCTCATGGTTGCAACTCGACATTCCCTTCATACGAGACATCGACCCGCTTCCTTCAATGAAGCGAGCGACTTACTATCAGGCGAGCAACAACTACATTTTCTAATAGATTTCAAACCGAAAGACAATCCTAGGTCCGAAAAGAGTCTTGCATACTTGTTGGCTACCCTATGCAGGTTAGCATATTAGCCTGAACCAGCTACTTCGGCTTACACATTCTATTGATATATAACGAAAGCATATTACTTTCGGGAAGACAGCACAGAGAGAGGTATTACCGAAGGCTTCGTCGCTTTCCTCACTATCTAACTATCTCACTTTATTAACCAATAGAGGAGTCACGTAAAGAGGTTGAATCAATAAGGCCCTTGTTCCCGTTCGCTACTCCAGCTCGTTGAGGAGATTCCAGCCTACAGTCTCGCTTTCTTTCACTGAACACAAAACGGACTTTCTAAAGATGTGGTGGTTCTTCAACATAGACTTTTTCTATGATTGATGGAGCCATTCATAGCTCTAACTACTACAATTCGAATAAGTAACTACAGCTAACAACGTTCACTGAGGATAGGACTGCTAACAAGGTGCCGTTTGGGCCTTTAGCCCGAGAGTACCCTACGGATTTCTATTGGGAACTGAAGTCGAATGCTTGCACTCCTACAGAACTTGTACTGTACGTACGTATGCCTTGTGACGACTTTTTCCTCTTCTCCGTGTTGTCTGAACAGAGGAAGTACCATTAGCTTAAAAGCGGAAAGACAGACCGACCAGCGAGGCGCCCCTCCAGCAGGCTCACCATCGAATCCAATTCCTGAGGCTGGAGTGTACCGTATCGTTTTCTGGAAGTCTCCGCAAGATGAGAAATGACTATTTCTATTTTAGTCAAAGATAGCCTTTCTCTGCTTTCCGTTCTGGAGCCTGACCGGACATGGCAAACCTGATCAAGTTGATCCGCCTTATAGGCTGGTTCTCATCAGCCTTGGATCGCCCGGTCTTCTATGGCATCCCATACTTCACCACAGTCCAGGACTATATGTCTACCATGGGAGTAAACATATGGCTATATGATCGTATGCGCAAGAAACGTCGGGTGACTGACAGACTTTCTTCTTCTAAGAGAGATCTCCAGAAGACGGAAGTGTCTACCTTCGTTAACTTTATTCATCAGAAGGATGCATACATAGCCATTCAAGTAGTGGAATCATTATTGAGTCAACGTGCACCTATATATACGGTACATGATAATTTTATAACTACTTCGCCTTACGTAAGAATAGTTCCAGATATATATACCAATGTATTTATTAATATGGGACATCCAATAAAAATCATCAATGATTTTATTAATCAAAATCTGATTGACCCTTCATCACCCTTTAAAAGTAAATACTATCACATGTTAGAATATCCTATACCATCAGATGATCTTACAGATTTAATGAATTCACTTTTACCAGAATCTCTAAGTAAAGAGAAAAAGATATGGGATAAAAAGGTATCCGAGTTTGTTAAGTATTACAACAACTATGTATATGCTGTGTGCAGTAATAACAAATGGAATAAATTTAAGACGCTTCTAGAGAACAGAAGTCATAATTACAGCGTACATTACTAATGAAACGGACCTGCCTGTAGATATTCTAAGGGGAAAGAAAGGGCCCTTTCCAACTTATTCATCAGGTTTTGGTCTATGATCCTTATTACCATCCGTCTTAGCCTTCTTAGCCGCCGCCTTGGTATTGTAGAGAGTTGGTTTGGTCTTTTGACCTTCCGTAGGGGACTGACTGACTTCTTCCTGTTTTGTACTTTTCTCTGTAATCACAGGATTTTTAGCCTTTTCCCTCAATAGTTCTGATATGTAAATAGTGGTTGCATCTTTACTCCCTAAGTCTATTACTTCTTTTGGTCGTGTGTCTATCCAGACATTATTATCATCATAGACATTATCTCTTTTCGTACTCAGTTGTAGTCCGAGGTTTATTAGCAAATCCTTTTTGACAATCTTGAGTTCTTTCCAATCTATTCTGAAGTTAGCTGAAGTTGAGATCTGCTCCATTAAAGATAGATCTGCTAATTGCCTTTGAAACCATTCAGATGTTACTAAATCTTTAGCAGGACCCTTGTGTTTAATAATATGTCTATCATCTTCTATGTCTAACATATAACTCTTAGGGGCTAAGAAGATACCCCTCTTAACAAGGTGCTCCAGTTTAAACTTACCCATCTCAGTGGAAGAGATTACTTCATCCGGAAGAGGGCTTCCAAGAACCACGGAGTCGGTATCGGTGTAGTAACAGTCGTCTCGGGAAATGGTTGGGTACATATGAATCCGAGCACAAGCAGTTATAGCAGCTGACAATTGAACAGCCGACATCTTAGGAGGATTCCATTCAGTGTCGTCAGTCATGCTATTTTTATTGGTAATGCAATTGACAATATAGTAATGATCGGTAAGCTTCTCTGCGCTGTGAAAATTATCCTTCTTCATCAATTCCTCATATTTCTTTTGATTGCAGATCTCTGTTACTGTACTTTCAGGATTAATACCAAATCTACCATAGAGAGAGTTCATTAGAATCTTATAGAAAAATGACATAGCAACATCACCAGATTTCTTGGATTCTAGTCTGCTTTCATAGAGGTGTGAGACAAAGCCTTTGAAAGGACTGTCCTTCTTCTCAAACAAATACCCCCTAAGAGGAATTATATGATAACCTAAATTACGTGCAAACTTCAACTCTTCGCTATAATAGACTCCAACGAATTTTCCTGTAGGAAAGACTAAAGTACCAGTTTTATCCTTATAAGGTAAGAATGGACGTGATATATTAGTAGGACATACTACAAATGCCTCAAGAAATCCAAACAAGCTATCTAATTCGACGCTCTCCAAATTATTCTTCCAGACAGGTATACCACAAGGCATCGGATATGCACTCATAACATAAGGATATAAAGAGTTCACATCATAATAGTAAAGATTCTCACCATAGGGCTTATAGACATCAGCATGACCTCCATAATAGCCACGCCTAATAAAGCTGTCTTGGTTCCTTGTAGGTAAATGAATATGAAAGGCCTCATCATCAAAATAATTCTGACGAAAGATTTTAAGGGAAAGCGATGACAATGTCATCACTTTCACGATATCAATATGATACTTTTCCCAAATAATCTCTTGGGCCTTCAACATCACACCACCTAAGAGAAGGATATCTTGTCGAAGATAGTTTATCAAATCCTCACTATGACCCTGAAGATTAGACACTTCCAATTCCGAATGTGGGATAGAACCTTTGGAACCTAATTCAGGACATAATGTCATTCCCAATGCTTCAAGAGTGCTAGGGAGCAATGTGCATGAATCTCTGAAACATAATAAGAGCTTACCATCAATATAGACTTTCAACTCGTAAAGTTTATGATTCCTCATCAATGTTTTAATTCTATACTTATTACCACGATCAGCATAATACCTAAGAATGATAATTCCATCAAATCGGGCAAAATTATGGAAATAAACTGTTTTAAGACGAGAATTTTTATTCACATAGATTTCCAAATGTGATAGAAACTCAAATAACATTTGTTGACTCCTATCTTCAAAGTTAGGATAGAAAGGAATGTGATTTTCACTGAAAAAGGTTTGGATCGAATATGAAGGTATGGAAGTCAGATCATCACCAGGATTCACCACTAAGTAACCAGCTGCGTAAGGTACATGAACACTATTGACTAGTACAGTCTCTATATCGGCTACAATGAAAGAACTACATTCAGCTCCCTTACCTTTGATTGCCTTTATTTTAGTGGGAATACGACTTTTTTTATACTGAAGTGATTTAACATCTGGTAGTTCACAACTTTCCATTTCTGACTCCATAACTTGGTTAATATGAGTAAGAATATCTGATGATATATCATTAGGAAAGTCTTTTAATTGAGGGAAATCCTTTTTTTCATAATACATACGAATAAAGAGACCTTTAATCACAGCATCCTGATATTGCTCACCATATAACTTCACTAGTTGCTC